CTCTCGTTATCAGTTGACAAGGTAGAAGCTATTCTAGCTAATTACTTTTATAAATAGTTTTCATCAATAAGACATAAATAATGCTGTGATTGAAAAAATAGTTCACTGTACAATGAAAAAAACAAAAGAAAAAATGAAGTGAATTGGAATTGTAATCAGATACATTTCGAGTTTTTGAGAACCATTTAAATCAAGTAGTAATTTAAATGGTTCTCAAAAACTCGCACAAACTTTCGTTATATATGGGATTCCTATGTATTTCAATCCGTTTCTTCAATTAGATGTTAATGTGAATGAACCGTAACTATGTAGTCCTATTCCTAATAGATTAACCCCAAAATAGCATATCCAAATTATAAGAAATCCCATGGAAGCCACAATTGCCGAATTCACACCTTGCAAACTCCGATTTGTTCTAGTATGTAAATAAATAGCAAATATGGTCCAAGTAATAAATGCCCAAGTTTCCTTGGGGTCCCAATTCCAATAAGATCCCCATGCCTCATTAGCCCATACTGCTCCCGAAAGAATACCTATGGTTAAAAAGGTAAACCCTAGACTAATGACACGATAACTCCAATGATCCAATCGCTGAGTCAATTGATACCTGTGATAATTTCGAAATGAAAGAAAAGAAGTGTTTTGTAAAACATTTCTTTTTTCATTCAAGTAGTGGATCTCATCAAAGGAAAATGACCCAATTAGTAAATGATTGCTTTTGCCAAAAATACCTATGTTTTTTCGAAATGTAATGACTAAAAGAGCTACTGATAATAACGATCCACATAAAAGAGCTGCATAGCTCAATAACATCATACTTACGTGCATCATTAACCACTGGGATTGTAGAGCAGGCACTAATATTGCGGATTGATGCATTTCAGTTGAAAGACCCGAAGTGGCAAAGCCTTGGGTAAAAATAGCGCTTGGCTCGGTTATTGCGCTTAAATCATTTTTATGGTTCCCTATTTTAGGAACCATATGAATAATGGAGAAACTCCATGAAAGGAACATTAATGATTCATATAAATCACTTAACGGGAAATGTCTCGAATAAATCCAACGAGTAACTAATAATCCTGTTATACAGAAAAAAGTGGCTATCATGCCTTTTTCTGACGGATCACATAGTCCTACGATTTCATGGACTAATAAAGTCACCAAATAAATCGTAATGACAATTGAAATGATAGAAAAAGAGATGTGAGTGAATATATGTTCTAAAGTCGCAAATATCATAAAAAAAAAATCATTAAAAAAAAGAGGGGTCCCTCAATTACGGAATGTAAATTCCGAATTAAATTCATTATAGGATCTAATGTGTCCTTTTTAGAGGATGCCGCCACTCGGACTCGAACCGAGATGCTCTAGCACTGCTTCCTAAGAGCAGCGTGTCTACCGATTTCACCATGGCGGCTTGATCGAAATAATAATAGCCCATATGATGTTCAATCGTCGAGATTGAAAGATTCAATGCAATATATTTTAGGAAACGTTAGAATCGATGAATAAAGACTCGTTCAAATGAATATTTGAACTTCAATAATCCTTAGTATCCCGGTATGGTGTCATTTTTAACAACAGGCTTTCACGTAGTATAAGTTCTTCTGGAACAGTTGGAACTAGATGGTTATGTCCTCAGTTGAGGTCTAGAACTAAGAATTGTCCCTTTTTTATATCATTTTTTGATGATTCATTTCTCATTTATCTGATTTCATGGATCGGAAATGAAAAAAGATTCATTTTTCACTGAACAAAAGAAAATAAATAGGATTTTTTATGTATCACAATTGGATAACTACATCCAAGGGATTTCTATAAATAGTTAGATAGTTCGGTATCAAAACTGTATTAATGGTTGGGATTCTCATTGTATACATAATTCGTGTGAGGATTTACCGAACCAATTAGGTATTGGGCTGCACATAAAACAAAAGAGTTTAAATCTCTATTGGAATTCTACGTTATGTACTTTACTTATAAATAAAGTATATTCTATATAAAATAGATTGATCGATCCTACGGTCCAAACATAGGATCTATTTTGGATTAAGGAAGATTGACTTATTCTTCGTACATAAATATCGACCTAAAGGGGATCCGGGGAGTTTTTATTGATTGGGTCGAAACAAGAGGGAATCTATGTAGTGATTCGGAGAGTTACAAAGCAAAGTCTTAAAATATATATTTCAATCAATTAGTTTCAAGGATCCATTCATTTTGACTACTGTCGTTCATACTTGTTTCAGATCTTCCAAAAATCTTAATGATGTATAACTATTGGAGATACATAATCGAATAAACTTCTTCCTAAAAAAAAATCTTTTTTTTTGGGGGGGGGGAAATAACAACCCCCATCTCGCGAATTATCAAAATCTACTATAATGAAAAGTGAAACCTTGTATTTTGTGTTTAACTATTTCTTTTTTGTTGTTTGAAAAACAACAACAAAAAAGAAATAGTACCGTTCTTAGAACCCAATAGACAGAATAAGAATTATTCTACATACCACAACAGCCGGTTCAGTTCTATCTCATATAGATGAGTTCAAAACATTAGTTAATGTGAATTATTCATCTTATAAATCATCCAATTCATCGAGTCATGTCGATTCAGATTCTTCCAAGGCTTTATTACTTGTTTGTCGCACAAAAAAACTTTTTGAATGCCCGGTAGAAATAGATTTAGCTAAAGATAAAGCTTTTACCGCCGCCCAATATCCCTTTTTCTTCCAAATATTTCTACGAATACGCTTTTTTGAGATAGAAGTACGTTTCTTTGGAACCGCCATTTGAAAATAAAGAAGTTACTTTTATAGTTGGATGTGAAAGACATGTATTGTTCAAAATGGATCGTTCTTGCTATTCATTATCTATATTTATTCCATAGCGGATACTTCCTTCATAACATACAAAAATATAGATACGTACGCATCACATAGAGTACACTAGGGATAAAAAAAGAAATAGAAATAAAGAAAAACGATGTTATTTTCAAAGGAATTTTTTTTTGTTCCACATCTCTATTACATACAATGCCCGAAGAAAGAAGAATTCGTACTAATTTGTACCTTCATATCTTCATTCCGATCTATGTCTATGAGGTCCGCTACCATAGAAATCGAACCGGTTGTTGTTGATAAGAATCAAAAAGGGTTCCAATTCATATCTCAATCTCAGTCTATTTATATCTCGTGGTCTTACATTGAATAAATCGAAAAGCTTAAGAATCCTTACCTAATTTAAGAAAATAATAATTTAAAATTTTTCTATTAATTGATCAAGCTCGAGGATAGAGTACTCATAATTTAAATGAAAATGAGATTGGTAGTTAATCTGTTAAACCATACATTACTTGATAAAGGTAATTTTAGTAATCTCTTATTTCAGTTCTATGCGAAGTGACGAGTATCATAGGATTTCCTATAAACATAAGTTTGTTTTATTGGAATAGAAGCCAATCAATCAGTTCTACAATGAATTAATTAATGACTCCGAATAAACTAACTAAAATAACTAGTATTTTATTGGGTCGATTTATTGGCGGATTCTATGATCCATATCCCAATAGAGTACTTTTACCTTTTTTTGGTGTCATTCCTTTTCCTTACTATTTACTATATGGATATCAATCGCCGTAATAGTGGAATGATTGAAAATCTCATATTCTTTCTTTATCTTAATAAATATCTTAGTTAATAACTAAATGGTCAGTTTTAACCAGTGACTTGGTCATTTGAACAATTGTAACTTCTTGATTTAAATTTCTTTTTATTCAATACGATATTTGGGAAAGAATCGGAATAATTAAGAATTCAAAATCATATTTGAGTTCTTTTCTATCTTGATTTTTATTTATTTATTTGACTTCCGAAAGAGAGAAGAGCTGGTGAATCGGAAACAATTAATAAGAATAAAAAAAGTTTTATTTTCTTATGGAACATACATATCAATATGCATGGATCATACCTTTCGTTCCACTTCCAGTTACTATGTCAATAGGATGGGGACTTCTGCTTGTTCCGACTGCAACAAAAAATCTTCGTCGTATGTGGGCTTTTCCTAGTGTTTCATTGCTAAGTATAGTTATGGTTTTTTCGGCCGATCTGTCTATTCAGCAAATCAATGGCAGTTCTATTTATCAATTTCTATGTTCTTGGACCATCAATAATGATTTTTCTTTAGAGTTCGGCCACTTGATCGACCCACTTACTTCTATTATGTCAATACTAATCACTACTGTTGGAATCATGGTTCTTATTTATAGTGACAATTATATGTCTCATGATCAAGGATATTTGAGATTTTTTTCTTATATGAGTTTTTCCAATACTTCTATGTTGGGATTAGTTACTAGTTCCAATTTGATACAAATTCATATTTTTTGGGAACTGGTGGGAATGTGTTCGTATCTATTAATAGGTTTTTGGTTCACACGACCAATTGCAGCCAATGCTTGTCAAAAAGCGTTTGTAACTAATCGTGTAGGGGATTTTGGTTTATTATTAGGAATCTTAGGTTTTTATTGGATAACAGGTAGTTTGGAATTTCGGGATTTGTTCGAAATCTTCAATAACTTGATCCATAATAATGGGGTCAATTCTTTATTTGCTACTCTGTGTGCCTCCCTATTATTCCTTGGTGCAGTTGCTAAATCCGCACAATTTCCCCTTCATGTATGGTTACCTGATGCCATGGAGGGACCCACTCCTATTTCGGCTCTTATACATGCTGCTACTATGGTAGCAGCGGGAATTTTTCTTGTCGCTCGGCTTCTTCCCCTTTTCACAGTCATACCTTACATAATGAATCTCATTTCTTTGCTAGGTATAATAACGGTACTATTAGGAGCTACTTTAGCTCTTGCTCAAAAAGACATTAAGAGAAGTTTAGCCTATTCTACAATGTCTCAATTGGGTTATATTATGTTAGCTCTAGGGATAGGTTCTTATCGAGCTGCTTTATTCCATTTAATCACTCATGCCTATTCGAAAGCATTAT